ATTTTCATAAGATCTTCTTGACTCTTATTCATAAGGTCCAATAATGTATATATATTGGACCTTATGAGGCAATTATAAACTCTGGGAGACAATTCGAATTGATCAATAAAAATAGATTTCAATGCTATTTTGTTTTTTCCGACTTTATCTAATTTATTGTGAAAAGTAAAGGGGGATAAAGGAACCATATGTTGGTTGTCCTCTAAAAGTAAGTTTTCTTCTTCCTTATATAAAAAGGGAATAAATAAATCAATCAAATTCCGGGAGGCTTCATGAAGTGCTTCTTTCGGAGTTAAACTGCCATTTGTCCATATTTCGAGAAAGAGTATCTCTTGTTTTTCATTCCCATTCCCATTTCCATAGGAATGAATACTATGATTCACGTTTCGAACAGGCATGAATACAGCATCTACAGGATAACTTCCATCTTGAAAGTTATGTGGCATCTTTATAAGATATCCGCGATTTCTTTCAATTTCTAATCCAATACGTAAATTTATTGGTTCTGTCAAGCTAGCTATATGTTGTGTATTGTCGACAATTTCTACATAAGGTGGTAAGATGATATCTCGAGCAGTTACATATCCAGGACCTCTAACACAAATAGACGCGTCACAAGTTCCATATAGATTACTTCTCAATACAATTTCTTTCAAATTCATTATAATTTCGTGGGCCGATTCTTGAATACCCGTTATAGTAGAATATTCGTGGGAGACGTTCTCAGATTTTACACGTGTGATACATGTTCCTTCTATTTCTCCAAGCAAAGCTCTTCGCATCGCAATGCCTATTGTGTCGGCTTGTCCTTTCATAAGTGGAGACAGAATAAATCGACCATAATAAAGGCGTTTACTGTCTGTTCTTGATTCAACACACTTCCACTGTAGTGTCCGAGTAGATACTGTTACTTTCTCTCGAACCATAGTAATAATATTTTTTTTGATTGAATTATTTATTTCTCTTGTTTCTCTTGAAATTTCTTCACTGTTTATTTCTATACACGTCTTTTTTTCGGAGGTCTACAGCCATTATGTGGCATAGGGGTTACATCCCGTACAAAAGTTAATAGTATACCACTTCTACGAATAGCTCGTAATGCGGCGTCTCTTCCGAGACCGGGACCTTTTATCATGACTTCTGCTCGTTGCATACCTTGATCTACTACTGTACGAATAGCAACTGATGCTGCAGTTTGAGCGGCAAAGGGTGTCCCTCTTCTTGTACCCTTGAATCCACAAGTACCGGCCGAGGACCAGGAAACCACCCGACCTCGTACATCTGTAACTGTAACAATGGTATTATTGAAACTTGCTTGAACATGAATAACTCCCTTTGGTATTTTACGTGCACTTTTACGTGCACCAATACGTACATTTCTACGTAAACCAGTTCTCGGTATACCTTTTGCCATATTGTATCATCTCATAAATATGAGTCAGAAATATATGGATATATCCATTTCATGTCAAAACAGATTCTTTATTTGTATTTGTACGCTGAGCTCTTTAGTGAGTCTGATTATCCCTTTATCCTTGTCTTTGTTTATGTCTCGGATTGGCACAAATTACTCTAATGCGACCCCGTCTACGGATTAGTCGACATTTTTCACAAATTTTACGAACGGAAGCTCTTATTTTCATATTTGTCATTCCTTATCTTAATTCTGAATCTACTTCTCGATAGAAAATAGGTTTCTTGGAATTTTTTATCTTGAATCGTATTGAATAAAAATCACCTAATCCTTCAAATCTTTGTTTCGGAGTCGATAAATTATACGTCCTCTGGTTGAATCATAACGACTTACTTCAATTTTGACTTTATCTCCGGGAAGTATCCGTATAAAACTACGCCGGATCTTTCCCGAAACATAACCTAGAATCAGATCCTCATTATCTAAACGAACCCGGAACATGCCATTGGGAAGCGATTCAGTAATTAAACCTTCATGAATCCATTTTTGTTCTTTCATTCCAGGTAAAGCCCCCTTGAGGTATCAACTAATGGAGGAGAAACGATATTAGACAACTCACCCCCTTATCTTTTTTTTTTTTACAAATAGGAAGAGGTTTCGGATTTCATTTGGATATTAAATGGATTACCATATATAACATAAAATTTCTCCGCCGATTCCTTCTAGTCGAGCCTCCCGATCTGTCATTATACCCCGAGAAGTAGAAAGAATTACAATCCCTATCCCACCTAAAATTCTAGGAATTCGTTGAGAGTTAGAATAAATTCGTAGACCGGGTCGGCTGATCCGTTTTAAATTTAACAAATTCCTATAGGGTCTTTTCCTATTCCTGCTATGTCGCAGGGTTAAAACTAAAAAATTTTGGTTTTTTTCTCGATGTTTTCTGACGTTTTCGATAAAACCTTCTCGGAAAAGTATTTTAACAATATTTTCGGTAATATTAGTAGATGCTATGCGAACAACTCTTTTTCTATCCATATCAGCATTTCGTATAGAGGTTATTATCTCAGCAATAGTGTCTCTACCCATGATGAACTCAAACTTTTGGTGTCTCAAAATTGGATATAATTAACATGTTTTTTTATTGGTTTATGAATATAAAAATTTTAAGGTATATACGCGAAACACAAGCTACGAATTAATCTAGTTCTTAAACTATTTCTTTTCAAATACCCCAAAAATATAAGATCTCTTTTTATTTTATAATACTTCTATAATACTTCGGGAGCTAATGAAACTATTTTAGTAAAATTTAATTGTCTCAATTCGCGGGGGATTGCCCCAAAAATGCGAGTTCCTTTTGGGTTTCCTTCTTGATCAATTACAACTGCAGCATTGTCATCATATCGTATTATCATACCGCTGTCACGTTTAAGTTCTTTACAGGTACGAACAATTACAGCTCTGACTACTTCTGATTTTTCTAGGGGCATATTTGGTACTGCTTCTTTGATCACAGCAACAATAACGTCACCAATATGAGCATATCGGCGATTACTAGCTCCTATGATTCGAATACACATCAATTTTCGAGCCCCGCTGTTATCCGCTACATTTAAATAGGTCTGAGGTTGAATCATATAAATTTTTGAGTCTATTCTTCCAATGCAAAGGATGAAAAAAATAAAAGAAATATTGTTTGTCTAAGTCTAAAAAAAGAAACCTGCGATTTTGTTTCATCCCCAAGACTCATTTCTGTCGGTTCTATATTTTTATCCCGAAATAATAAATTGAGTTCGTATAGGCATTTTGGATGCTGCTATTAAAATAGCCCTTTTAGCTATATTTTCGGTTACTCCACCCATTTCATATAGTATTCGCCCCGGTTTAACAACAGCTACCCAATATTCAGGGGATCCTTTCCCTGAGCCCATACGTGTTTCAGCAGGTCTTACTGTAACTGGTTTATCTGGAAAGAGCCGGACCCATATTTTTCCACCACGGCGTGCATTTCGTGTCATTGCTCGGCGACCTGCTTCGATTTGTCTCGATGTGATCCAAGCGGGTTCAAGTGCTTGAAGAGCATATTTACCGAAACAAATATGATTACCTCGATAAGATATTCCCTTCATTCTTCCTCTATGTTGTTTACGGAATTTAGTTCTTTTGGGGTTATAGTTGATGGTTGTTTCGGAATTTCATCTCTACTACAGAGCTGGACGTGAGAGTTTCTTCTCATCCAGCTCCTCGCGAATAAAAGGATTCAAAATTGAATTTCAATTAATTTGAATAGCTATTAGAACATTTTTAGAAAAGATTTTATTTTTTTCTAACGTCCTAATAAATCTTTATTGTCTTTTGTCCTTTATCCGAGTTTACCAATTCAAAAAAAGAAAGTTTTCGCGGGCGAATATTGACTCTTGCAATCTCTATTTCAGTCCTAGCACTTGTTCGTTACTTTTCCGAATAGATGAATTAATTTCCGGTTCATTTCGCCATCCTAACTAGTGAATTATTAAGATTCATTTGTTTAATAAAATCTTTTGCATTCACAGGTTCCTTCGTTTCCACCACTTCGTACTAAATGATTAGGTCAGAATTCTACAACGGAGCTCATAATCCAATTTATTCTTGAGTCAACCTTCTTAGTCTTTATTGACTCGAAGCTCTTGAGTTTTTTCTTCTCTTCTATCAGAAATTCCTTGAAAATTTCATTATGTATGAATCAATTAGTATTGATGCTTTATTACATTGTCTTTTATGAGATAACCCACAGACCTTCCATATTAGAATTCTATATCATTGATATTCTTTTTCTCTCTTTCTCTCATCCTTCCATTTATCCACACCTTTCTTCTGTAATTTTGCTTTAAAAAAGTTTAATTATTTCAGTTGCTACAAAGATATGACTTATTTAACATATCTTGACTGGTTCTTTAGATCCAGATAATATGAAGTGATGAATTGGTTTTCATACTATCGGGTCGGTCTTTTGTAACCCTAACCCTAAAAAAAAACCAACGAGTCACACACTAAGCATAGCAATTATATCAAAAGGTCAATTGAATTTTTATTCAACCCTATAGAATTAAGAATTAGTTTGATTGGTAGGAAAAAGAATGAACGAGTTTCTCCCTTTTTCCTTCTATCAATAGATAGAAGGAAAAAACAATGAAAGTTTTCTTATTCCTCTTCCTTGTCTATAAAAATCCAAATTTTGATGCCCAAAACCCCATAGATAGTCCGAACTGTATAGGAACAATAATTTATTTTAGCTCGAATGGTTTGTAGGGGAACCCTGCCCTCTCTGATCCATTCGACACGGGCAATTTCTTTTCCGTCGATACGCCCTGCAATTTGTACTTGAATTCCTTTTGTATCCGCTTGTTCAGTTAATTCAATAGCCTTTTTCATTGCTTTTCGAAATGAAACTCTATTTTTTAATTGTCCGGCTATAAATTCTGCAAGAATATTAGGGTTCCCGTAAGGTTTTGCAATTCTTGTGATAGCAATGTTAAGTTTTCGATTCACATAATGAAATTTTTTTTGTAGATTCATTTGTAATTCTTCGACCCCTCGCGGTCTA